TTTTTTGAATGTAATGAACCTATCCTCTCGTCTCTGGTCATGTTCGACAAAAAATGGAAACGGATCACTAATCAAGACTAGAATATTCGGAGGACTCTTCTGACTCAACCAAAAAAAAATAGAAATATATTAAGTAATTGTCAGCAAAGTTGTTTTTTTTTCTTCAAATCCAAAAATTTTTCTTACTTTATACGTAGGTCATCGACTCAGCCTTTTCTAATATATAATATTTTCTAATATATAATATTTTTATTTTTTTTTTAATATTATATTAAATATTAAAATAATATTATATTAAATATTAAAAAAAGGATAACCCTTTTCAATAAATAAAAGATTCAAACCATTTTATCGACATGAGTGCTATATATCGATAAATTTCTAACTATTTTTTTATTTTTTTAATTAAATATTAAAAATTTAATTAAAAAAATAAAAAAACGTCTCGGTATTAAGTATCAATAGTGGTAGAAAGAATACCCTGCTGCGCTTGGACTTCAAACAATTTTAGCTTTAACCATGTTAATGGGCCCACATTATTGGTTGATAGAGAATCAAAGTATATTTACCAACAAATCACGAAATGCTATGGTTCTTACATATGATTTCTTTTTTGTATTGGTTCAGAAGTAATTCGTGAAATCATGCACCTTTCGCCCTAATTATAAAGAAAAAAGAGGTACAGTTGGTTGAATCCAACCTATTCTTGAAATAAACAACCCGCACACACTCCCTTTCCAAAAAAAATCAATACACCAAGAACTACACTGAGATTTATTAGATTTGTTGATAAAATATCGGTATTAAACCCGAAACTCCCGGCGGATGGCCAGTGACCCAAGAAAACGAAAGAATCGGTTACATTTTTCATATGATCTCCTCTTATAAATAAACTAAAAAATCGTTGTATTATTTCACTTCTTTGCTACTTATAAATTAATATAAATTAAATAAATAAATTAAATAAATAAATAAAAAAAGTTTTTTGAAAGAAATTTTCTTTTTTTTTTTTTCAATTGAGATTCCCCAATTTCCAATAAGAATAATACTTAACTTATTGGAATAGAATTACTAATACTAATTAGGTACTCTCATGTGAATTTGGAAATACCTTGTTTGTTGCAACGCTTTTTCTTGGAACTAAGAAGGGGAAGGAAGGAAGAAAGCGAGTGGATAACACTAATTCTTCATCTTCAAATAAGTCCTTCCCGTGGGTTATTTTCTCAAGGAATAAGTAATTAATTGTGTAGTAGCGAGATTTTCCTATAATGTGAAAAAGCAACCTGCAAATCCAAGACTATAAACGAAATATGTATTTCTCATATTTCTTTTCCTTTTTTTTTTTTCTCAGATTAAACAAAAGGATTCGCAAATAAAAGCGCTAATGCTACAACCAATCCATAAATTGTTAAAGCTTCCATAAAAGCTAAACTAAGCAATAAAGTACCTCGTATTTTTCCCTCTGCTTCGGGCTGTCTCGCAATACCTTCTACAGCTTGTCCTGCAGCAGTACCTTGACCAACTCCAGGTCCAATAGAAGCAAGCCCTACAGCCAATCCAGCAGCAATAACGGAAGCGGCAGAAATCAGTGGATTCATGATAAATTCCTCACACAAAAAAAAAGAAATGGTTAATGATACAATCAACCGATGCATTATAACTTAATTATTCCATTGCTAATATTCATCCAGTCGAAATAACTAAAAACGCCGAATTGAAATTCTAATATTATTGAATCATTAGACCATTAGAACGACTTCATTTTTTTTTAGTTCCTATTTGTTGAGTCTTTCTCAATAAATACAACTTAAGTTTTCTATTTCTTTTTTCTAATCATTAATCATTTTTCGATTTTTTCTTTCTTTTTTCTGTTTATTCATTCAATTGAGGGCCATAAACGAAACGGAATGACTTCGGTTGGTTTTCGAAATTCAAATAGGGCAAATTAAATATTAGTTCATATATAACTTGTCAACTTCTAATATAAAATATACATATGTTTCTTCAATAACGTAAACCGCTTATTCTATTTTGAATTCAATTGGATTTTCTAATCATTCTTCGAACCATCTAATCTGCAAAAATGAACTTAATAGTCATTAGATTCCACACAACTGTGGTGCCCCTCTCCACTAACAAAGGCCTTTTTTTATTTTACACTTCGCGATCGAATACCTAGTTTTTCTATTCCCGTTAGACTGTATGTATTTCTACATTTTTATGCTCTAAAAAAAATAGATTATCTTGATAGAGTATTCACATACACATATATTGCCTGGATCTGAACTAAAGCATAGACTCTTCCTAAGACTAATTAATGATGACCCTCCATGGATTCGCCTATATAAGCTGCGGCTAAAGTTGCAAAAATAAGAGCCTGAATACCACTTGTAAATAATCCAAGAAACATGACAGGTATAGGAACCACTAAAGGTACTAAAGAAACAAGAACAACAACTACTAACTCATCCGCTAATATATTCCCGAAAAGTCGAAAACTAAGCGATAGAGGTTTTGTGAAATCTTCTAAAATGTTAATGGGTAAAAGAATTGGAGTTGGTTGGATGTATTTACCAAAATAACTTAATCCTCGTTTGCTAAGACCCGCATAAAAATAGGCTACTGACGTGAGTAAAGCTAAAGCAACAGTAGTATTTATATCATTCGTGGGTGCGGCTAACTCCCCGTGAGGTAACTGTATGATTTTCCAAGGCAAAAGAGCCCCTGACCAATTAGAAACAAAAATAAATAAAAACATAGTTCCAATAAAGGGAACCCAAGGACGATATTCTTCTCCAATTTGAGTTTTGCTCACGTCTCGAATGAATTCAAGGACATATTCAAAGAAATTTTGACCGCCGGTCGGAATGGTTTGTGGACTCCGAACAGCTATAGCAGCTGACCCTAATAAGATAGCAATTACAACCCAAGAAGTTATAAGTACCTGGCCATGAATTTGGAAACCTCCTATTTGCCAATAGAAATGTTGTCCTACTTCCACACCAGATATATCATATAACCCCTTTAGTGTGTTGATTGAATATGATAGCACATTCATATTGTCCTCTGACATAAATATACCTTTAAAAAAAATTATTTTGATTCAACCATGTCTTTCTCGACTTGTTTACTTTAATTTTCTATTTCGGATACGGATTAATTTCATAATATCATATCCCAGTTTTTTTTTAATTAGTATTTAAGATTCAGAATAGAATATAGTAACCGATATAGAGCTTAGGAAATCCATTTTTAATTTTATTATGAATCAAGGATTTCTTATATAGCTAGAGCGGCCTTCACAAATTGCAAATACTAATTTGGTAAGAATTAATCGAATTGAAGCTATAGCGTCATCGTTTGCCGGAATCGAAATATCTGCGAGATCCGGGTCACAATTTGTATCGATTAAACAAATCGTTGGAATTCCCAAAGTAATACATTCTCGAAGCGCTGTATATTCTTCTTGTTGATCAACGATGATTACAATATCTGGTAATCCTGTCATATACTTGATCCCGCCCAGATATGTTTGCAAGTGAGATAATTGTCTCTTCAACACGGCTGCATCTCTCTTTGGAAGACGTGCGAGTCTCCCCGCCTTTTGTTCCATTCTCAAGTCCCTAAATTTTTGAAGTCTCGTTTCTGTCGTGGACCAATTCGTTAACATACCCCCAAGCCACTTTTTATTAACATAATGACAGCGAGCCCTTATTGCAGCCCATGCTACTGAATCAGCTGCTTTATTTTTTGTCCCAACAATTAAAAATTGTTTTCCTTTACTTGATGCATCAAAAACTAAATCACAAGCCTCGGATAAAAAACGAGCGGTTCTAGTAAGATTTATAATATGAATACCTTTACATTTTGCAGAGATATAAGGTGACATTCTAGGATTCCATTTACGAGTACCGTGACCAAAATGAACTCCCGCTTCCATCATCTCTTCCAAATCGATGTTCCAATATCTTCTTGTCATTTCTCCCCACACTTTCTCTTTTTTGAATGTAATAAAGAGATGAGGTATTCTGAAATAAATAATTGTTCCAACGGAACCTTCTTTTCTACTGTGGATTGGCCATTGATATACAACCAAAACCATTAATTCCTTTCTATATCGGCATTTTGTTTATTTCTTTATTTTATTTATTTTATTACTAAATTAATTAAATAATTACTAAATTACATAACAAATACATAAAAAGATGAATCTCTTCTATTAAACCCCATACCATAAATCATTGTTGTTTTGATCTATCACAGAAATTCTTTGAACGCCAAGAATCAAATAATTCTCTGTGGTAAAACAAAATATCTCTCATTTCTCCCTCGAATAGATGCTTTTTTTTTATTTTCAAGGGAATGCCCTTATGTTGACTTGGATGGTGTACGAATCCTTTGAATCCGGTACCAACGGGTATCATCCCCCCCAGAACAACGTTTTCTTTTAGTCCTTTCAACCAATCGATACGGCCCCGGAGAGCAGCTTTTGCTAAAACTCGAGCAGTTTCTTGAAAACTCGCTTCGGATATAAAACTTTGCGTATTCAGAGATGCTCGAGTTATTCCCAATAAGGTAGCTTGGTAACATATCGCTTCTTCCAAAGCGCGCCCCGTTCGTTCTGCCCGAAACAATCCAATTAGTTCTCCGGGCAAAAAAACATTAGACATTCCATCTTCTGAAACCAAGACTTTTGATGTTATTTGACGTACAATAATTTCTATATGCCTATTATGGATCTGCACCCCCTGCGACCGATAAACCTTTTGGATCTTATTAACCAGAGAGATACGACTTTGCGCTATAGTTAGCTCAGCCCCAATCAAGAATCCCCAAGGAATTCCAAGAATCCTTCTTATACGTTCGTTCCAACCATCAATCCTCTTTTTTAGATTCGTTGATATTGAATCAATCGAACGAACTTCTAAGACTTGTTCGACTTTTGGAAGACCCTGCGTTATGTCACCAGACCTCGATTTTTCATATATAAATGTAACTAATGTATCCCCCTCATAAATGATTTCTCCATAATGACCATGAACTGTTGCTCCCGGAGTAGCCAAATAGGGCTTAGCCGATCTTATTACTAAAGAGTCAAATTGAACAATTAGAACTTGACCTGATTTTAAGTGGGGTCCCTTTTTGGTTATACATACATTTTCACAAACAAATTGTCCAAGATAAATTTTGGTGGATGTTTCTTCACAAAAATTATAATGAATAAAATACCAATTCAATTTGAACGGATTCAAAATGAGGTTACTGCGTGGATCGGGATTATAAATTCTTCCATTTTCATCCATTAAATAATATGGAAATTGAAATTGAAGTAGTTGAAAGGTTTGGTTTAAATTGTCAAGTTGCAAATAATTAGTTACCGAGATCTGATTATGAGTTATTAATGAAAAAAAATTCGAAATTTGAAGGGCTATTCCTAAAGGACCAAATAAATTCCTAATTGAAATTAGGGGATCTTTTTGAATTGATTCTTTGTGAGATTTTACATCCTTGGATGGGAATGGACCTATTCGAAAACAATTGGATGATGACAAAATTATCAAAAATTGACATTCTTTGTTTATACCCAACAACATACGAGCCGTTCCTTGATTTTGGTTAAATGATTGTTGAAGTTTTGTCTTTGAATAAATGGAATAAAATGGATTCATATTGGTATGATTTGATACCTCATTTTTTTCTGATGATGGATCATCCCTTTTCCCAATATAAAAAATGTCGGATTTCACTAAATCGATCTTTAGGAAATCTCGAATCATACCATTTGTTCTTACTTCAATAAAGGAAGCGCGGGCCTCTTCGATAGACGAACTTTTTTTATCTTGATTCCAATTCAATACTAAACAAGTACGTACTAATTGAATACTTGTGTCATAACTTTCTCGAGTGGCTTTGCCATTTCCATAAAGGATATAATTGACAACTCGAAGTTGCACATTATCCCTTTCCTGCAACAAATCTTGAGGGAAAAGTGTTACTAAATTGATACCATCCGTCATTTCATATGGGACTACGGGTCGAACCAAAACAAAAAATTTTTTCTTAGTAGGGGTGATCCGTTGGACATAAATCCAATTTTTCAAATTTTTTGAGTCCTTGGAATTTCTTCTGCCTGGTGGTATCAAAATGCCACTATGTCGGGATATCTTATCCGTCTCCCCAGGAAAATGGATATCGCCAGAAAAAATTTTAAGTTCAATATTTTTTTTTTTCCTCTCCACCCGGACCACTCCGCCCACTCGGCTTCTTGTATTTAAAGTGATTTGTGTATCTACTCCAATGATACTATTATTGCGTACCATTATGGACGAGGATCCGGGTAAGATATGAACTTCTTCAGGAATGAAAAAAAACCGATCGACTTTCATTTGGTATTTTGGTCGAAATTCTTTGACTCCTCGATACTCAATCAAATCCTCTTTTTTAATGATTGAATGCATTTCTGTAGTCCCATATTTCGTAATTCCCGAACTTTTTCTTCGGTATCGAGGATCATCAAAATAAGCAAAAATACTATTTCTACGGAAAATGCCATTTATGGGTATTTCAATCGAGATACCGGAAAGGGACATTAATTCTTTTTCTCGTTCTTGACTCCATTGAAATGGAATAATGAATCTATTTCTTCGTTTCTTTGCCAATAAATAAGAATTTTTTCCAGGATATATGAGATTACAATGACCTATTCGATTAAGTTCTGAATAATACGGAATCCTATTCTCTTTTTGACTAAAAGAGTCCGATAATTTCTCTTTTACTTGATCATTAGTGACTGAAGGGTTAGAAATATATATTTGTTCGAAAGAAAGAGAATGAGTGTTCATTTGATCTTGGTCCTTGGAGAGCGAAAATGGGACTACGCTCGATCTGTACGGCCTTCCTGATAATATCCATAAATGACTTGTTTTTGGTAATAGATGAACATTACCATATGTGAATTCGGATGCATGGTACACATCGGTACTCCAGTGCATTTCTCCTTCTGAGTCAGAATAAATATGTTTTCGAACCCTTTCCTTAAAATTCAAGGTGGATGTACCCGCGCGAATTTCAGCAATCACTTGTTCGGCTTCAACATATTGATCGTTTTGAACTAAAAGAAAACTTTTTGCCGGAATATTCACATTATGTAGAGTATCTTCACTTTCAATAGTGACATATAAGTTGATATAACATAGAAAGGCGGGGTGTCCATGACGTGTACGTGTGGTATGAACCAAATCCTCATTGAATTGAATTTTTCCATTAGAAGGGGATCGTACATGTTCTGCAGTACCCCCTGTGAATACTCCGCCCGTATGAAAAGTTCTTAATGTTAGTTGAGTACCAGGTTCCCCAATAGATTGACCTGCAATAATACCTACAGCTTCTCCCAATTCAACCAGGTCGCCGTGAGTAGGACTCCGGCCATAACATAATCGACAGATCCAAGACGCACTCCTACAAGTAAAAGGAGTTCGAATGGATATTGGTTGGGTTCGA